TGTTCTTGGATATCCCTACAGTTTTTCCAAATTAATCCCGCGGATATATATAATTCAGAGGAATGTGTAAGTGATTCATATACAGCATCGTTTTCTTTTATCGAGGGTTCGACCAATTGATATGTTTCCACAAATAATTGAAATTCAATTTCTTGATCTGTATCTTCAATTTTGGGAAACTTAAAAAGTTCTTCTGTTAAGCCCCGATCAATGAATCGACAAAACCCTTCAAATTGTATTTGATTCAATCCGGGTAGTGTAGACATTCCTTCATTTCCAACCCCAAGCATTTTCAATTTCCCCATTTCATTTATTTTATAGAAAATATCCCACGCTGTCATTCTTCATCGAATCACATGAATATATTTAGCAATAATGGAATTTCGGTTCTTTTTACTTTACTGAATCACATGAAATTTTACCTAACTTCGTCTATGAAATACCTATTATAAAAAGAAGAATAAATATAATTTTATACGCAAATTGGAATTTTTTTGTAATAAAACAAACCAATCTAATCTATCTAACTTCTAATATAAATCGACACAAATTTATAAAATTCACCTAGACTTCGGGGGTTTTTTAAGAATTACGATTCTCAAAACAAAAATTGAATTCGGAATTTGCTCGGCTCGATGAGATAAAGATAGAATCTAATAAGCAGAAACAATATAGTATTGATTTTTTAGCACTTCCTTTTTCAATTGTTCGAAAACGAATTCACAAAGCAGAGAGATATTTTTACCTCTTTTTTTTAGAATTTGAGAATACGATTGCAGTGCGTAAAAAGACTAGGATTTATTAAACATGCATAGATCTAACCCCAACTATAGCTATCTATGTCTCTTACTTTATTGCAGTAATATTTGTTCGGGACAGCGCGTATGTCGTGTTAATTTCTTTTTTCTATTCAGCATCAATTCAATCAATCTATTCTATTTAATTTAATAAAAAATTGGCCCAAAAATGGACGCACGAGAATTTCTTTCAAATTCCCTAGAATATTAGGTATGATATAAGAATAAGATACCCGATTCTATAATATCTGTGTAAGAATAAAAATTTATGTTCTGGGGTTGACATATATTCACCGTTGCTGTTATAATTTCAATTATAATTGAAATTGAATTGAGAAGGATTCTTTTTCAATAAAAAAACCAATATTCATCGGTTATGTATCAATTTTGATTTTTTTATTTCATTAAGAAAAAACCATTTTCGATTCATATTTAGGAATTTGTAGTTAATGGTTGCGCTTTGTCCCGAGATTATTTTTGCTTTTGTGACTGAAAGCTATACGTTTTTCAATAGAAAAGGGAGGAGATCCCTTTGAAAAAGGGGATTACAGAAAATGGAATTTAAGATAGAAACACATCAAAAAAAGAAGTTTAGAACTCCGTCCCTTTTTTGTTTGGTTTTTTGAAGGGAGGGGTATTCTCATATATTTTTTGTATTATTTTGGCGATATGGCCGAGTGGTAAGGCGGGGGACTGCAAATCCTTTTTCCCCAGTTCAAATCCGGGTGTCGCCTGGTCGACAAGAGAATTGAAATAAATAGTTTATTCCGTTTTGTTGATCGAGGAAGCAAGTGCGGCAAAAGGACTTTTGAGACTTGTTTGATGCAAAATTCTAAGCATCAGTAGGTTTGTTCTCTAAAATAAAATGCTTCAAATCTTTTTGTCTCGAATTCAACGAAAAATTCATTTATTTATAGTAGTGAAAAGGAATCGAAATCATAGTCCTTTTACTCCACTACTACTGTACTGTAGTGTTGGTCTACAGATTGGGTTGGGTCTTGAATAAGAATGGATAGGTCGGACGGGAAATATAATTCCATTTTTTGTCGGGGGGTTTGAAGAAAAGCCTTGTATACAGACTTATGTAAAGTATATGAACACTTCTGCATTATTAGTTAGATTAATAATCTAATTAGATTTCTTTTTTATTATTAATTTTTTTTTTTCAATTCTACTAGAAATCAGATAAGAACTTGTTAGATGTTATAATTGGATTTATTGAATTGTTTCATCAATTATGTTATCCAGGAATCTTTTTTTGACTCTGTACCAGCGATTCCACTATTATTATAAAATTTTTAGTGAAAATTAAATAAGAAAAGAATACAAGAAAAATTAGTAAACAATAATGAAATAATTCCTTCATATTGATAGCGATAGGAGACAAAATTTACATGGATATAGTAAGTCTTGCTTGGGCTGCTTTAATGGTAGTTTTTACATTTTCCCTTTCCCTTGTAGTATGGGGAAGAAGTGGACTCTAAGGGTACTATTAATTGAGTTAAGGGATCAAACTGTATCAATTGTTTTATAGCTGGGTTCTGCAATTTTTTAACGATTGAATTTAGTTATTTGATTAATACTAATTAATTAAATGCAATTATATCTGCATTTTTTAATTCTACTTTATTCCAGTGGTGGAATGTATTCTATGTATAATGTATAATATTGAAAATACTCTTTCAATCAAACAAATATTTGAATTGTAACCATCTTCGTATTTTGAAAGTCAAGGGAATACAAATAATGGGAAATGGATTCCCATTACAACCAAATTAAATTGTTTCTAAATAGAATTCGTGGAACCCCCGGATCATCTGTCAATTATTTAATCAATTCATTTTTTGGAATGCTAAAATACTATATTTATAATATAAGAAATATCCTACCGAATATCATACCGAATATGATACCGGGAAGAATCAGAAATAGAAAAATTCTATATCGATATATATCCATCTATAGATAGTATTAATATGAAAATAAATATTTATAGGTATAGGTAGATGGATTGGTACCTATTAAACCCTTTTATTTTTTCAAATCAATAAAACATAGAGTCAAACTTTATAGACTAGCATAATAGATAGTATAGTCGAAAGAAATAGATTTGATTTCTTTCGACTATATGGATTTCATAAAATTTTGCTGATTGTAGTCTTATCATTTCATTTCAAACTAAGACCCGAAATTGAAATCCTTTTTTCATTTTTTTTATTCAATCATTATCAATCATTGCATTGATAAGAAATCAGAAGTCATTTTTAAGTAAAATTAGTTACTTTGACTTACCGTTTTTACGTAAATTATAAGTAAAAAGGCAGTAGGAACTAGAATGAAGAGTGCGGTAGCTATAAATGCGAGAATATTTACTTCCATAATCTCTATGTTTTCTTTCTCTTTAATTTCTAAAAAAATTAATACTTCGGGATTTAATCCCATATAAATGTTCAATCTTTCGGCGGTAAATTCAATGGTATCAATTTTATCTCGATGATATCAAATCGAATCAATATCACGAATAACAATATCTGAGCTATCAAATCGATTCATAGTCGAGAATTAAATAGTATAACATAGGAAGATCTTTTATCCATACCAAATAAAAAAAATTTTACTTTCTGATGCAATCAAAAATTCCTTTTTTTATTTCTTTCTTCATCGCAACCTTTACTTTATTATTTATATTATATATTTTATACCTGAAACTAAAAAAGAAATAAAAAAAAAGGGGGGATCCCTGTTAGAAATAATATTTTTTTTGATTTTATTTATATCCATCGGGACTGACGGGGCTCGAACCCGTAGCTTCCGCCTTGACAGGGCGGTGCTCTGACCAATTGAACTACAATCCCAGGGAATAAATCGTATAGCATACATATTCTTACAATTTCATTCAAACCCTTTTTTCTATTTGTTCTATTTGATTTGAGATTCAACCGTTGTACTGTAACTGAAAGAGGCGGGCTTTTTTATATATTGATTTGATATATTGATTTGATATAAAATATATATATATATATGGGTCTGCACTTTAGCGCAGATCGACACGGATTACTCGTAAGCCGTTCGTTATTGCCAAATCAATTGACAAATTAATCATTGAAAAAAAAAAAAAGAGTCTTTTTTTTTTTTTACTTTAATGGTTTTCCTTAGACTTTATACTTACAGATCCTGTACGGAATTTAGCAAAATCCTAATTCCTAATTTGTAGAAAAAATATGTAATGTAATACAGACGTATCCGAGCACATCGGTCATTTTCATAAAACAACAAATGGTGGATCATCAACTTTTTGGGCCGAGCTGGATTTGAACCAGCGTAGACATATTGTCAACGAATTTACAGTCCGCCCCCATTAACCACTCGGGCATCGACCCAGGAAGAATCAATTTCAGTCGTTAATTGATAATCCCGGATTGATCAATTTCCTTTCATAGTAACCTACCCCCAGGGGAAGTCGAATCCCCGTTGCCTCCTTGAAAGAGAGATGTCCTAAACCACTAGACGATGGGGGCATACTTGCCCAACCGCCATTATACTATGTTCATAGTATGAACAGTTTTTTGAAATTGTCAATATAATGGAGTGATATGATTCGATGAAATATTTGAATTAGTTTAATGGGTACATATATCAATGAAATGAATTTCGTGTTATGATGAGGATGACTTTAATTCGAATCGGTTTTGAAAAAATTCATTCCATCGATATTTATTTATCATTATCAAATCCAATAAAAATCATTTTTTAACTATACTCTATTCATATCACTAGGTAAATCCAATTTTTTATTCCTTAATGAGTTGCTATGTACAAAAAATAGATAGATCTATGTAAGTATATTATAATCTTATTTATATATTATTATATTATATTCGTATTTATTATATATAATAACTATAGGTAGTAACAAATAGATGTAGTAAACTCATATGGGCTGGTTCCTTATTTCGGAATTGAATCAAATGAGGCCCCTTTAACTCAGCGGTAGAGTAACGCCATGGTAAGGCGTAAGTCATCGGTTCAAATCCGATAAGGGGCTTTTTACTTTTTTTTCATAAAATGCCAAGAGTAGTATTCCTATTTCAGAGATATTCTTGATATTTGTAAGAAGTTTCCGTTTGGAACTAAAATAAAAAACTAAGGAATAGTAGAATTTCATTAAAAAATGGAATTTTTAACTTATTTATTCTAATAAGT